CAATCAGTAAGAAAGAAAAGTTCTTAAGCAAAGACTGGAGAGGCCCCCGGTCGAGATGTAGTAAGTAGGTCTCCAATACTGGGAGACTGAGGAGAATGGGAGTTTGTGGGTTGAGGGTGGCATGCTCCCCAGGGCCCTCTTTTTTTAGATAGGTAGGGTAATGCATTTCAGTATGAATTTGATCTAGCAGTGTAAACCTGAGATTTTCAAGAGTTGGCTTCCGCTGATTTTGATTATTAAGCGTAACGAGACTAAAAGAGTCGTGAAGCGAGTCGGAAAGAAAGAGGCGAATCTACAAGAGTCTGATTTTTTATATGTTAACGGGCGGAGATTAAGAGGTGGGCAAGTTGGTAGGCTCCGGAGAATAGAATGCAATGGAGGACCTAACGCCTAGTAAGACGGGGAAGGAGTGTTATGAAAGGGAGGAAGAGGAAAAGCTACTCTTGAGCCTCCTTGCTCAAACCTGCCTTCTTCGGGAACTAATGGATGTCTATTCCGTTCTCCAGCTCCATCAGTCCACTAGCCAGTACCACTTTCAAGTAAGTCTTCAGTACTAGTGTCAGCGGGCAGGTTTGAAGATGTCTTTCCTGGTCTATCTCCAGACTTGGCCAGAGAGTCAAATATGCGTTTTCGCACAGTAAGGCACTTTAGACTTTGATTTCCGCTAAATCTTCAAGAGAAAATGTCTTTGCCTCAGCTTCACATATGGCTTACCATCCTCTTCTAGTAAGGAAGTCCTTCCCGCCCTTCCTAACCTTACCCGTAACCACGACTCCCTTTGATTATCATAAGTTAATATTCAAAATGTGGGTCTTTCTCGTCAGGTCTATGTTCTTGCTTTCAATTCAATCTTTCCAATCGGGTCTAGAATGACAATTTATCCCAGACAAACAAGTCTCCTCTAGCTTAAGGAGTAGTCCATAGCTAATAATCTAATCTATGGTACTAGCTTATTCCAGTCATTGGGCACAACTTCCTTTTCTGTTTACAGAGAATAGGATAAACCTCTATTCCATCCGGGCAAATAAGATGCTCGCTCACTCCACTACGCCACTTGCTGTGCAGTCTCCAATACGCCACTTGCAGTTCCACAGAGTGTTTTTCTAATCTTCTTGAGTATAAAGAGGAATCTAAGGGAAGACACTTCATTGCGGGAAGCACCACACGCCTGCTTCCTCCTCTAAGCAAGCAATAGCCAGAGCTCTGAAGCTGAAGTGAGCCAAGCTCAACAATCTTGAATGGCTTACTCACTCAAGCAGTAAGGCGACTCCGCGGGCTCAATCAGAGGTTCCTATGCAAAGCCCAGCTATGAAGCGAATAAAGAGCAGTTCGCACTCTCGGTGGGATGGGTCGGGTTCGGTCAATGAAATGCCTTTTCCAAGCACGATCAGGCTTCAGGGTAGCTTCTGGGAGTGCTCTACGAGAAGGCATATGTGTTACATCTTGAGATATTTGTTTAGGGCAAACGGTCACCGCCATTTCTCGTATGAAAGGCTGGACTGTCGCAATCAAACTCTCCGCCTGCCGGATCATCTCTATCAACCGTCTCGGCCGCACCTTCTTCCGCATCTGTCTCAACTGCTCCTTGTGCGGGACTCTGGATACCTATAAAGCTCCTCTGGGCAATCGTATTGGTTCCAATCAGCATTCCTAACCTCCGTCTTCCCCTGAGCGTCTGGACTGCACTGAGTGCCTGGACTGAAAGGATTCTCTTTCGCCATTTAGAACTTCCCCGTGGTAGCATAGCATAGTAGTGCAAGTGAAAGTAAATAATCAAAGACGTTGAAAAAAACCCTTGTGATCGATGTGGGACCTTAGATAACAAAGTAGCGATAGGGCGCCTAATTCTGGTCATTTAGAGCATCTTCTCTTGATTCACTCAGAAATGACCCTTTCTCTGAAAAGCTTCAACTCAATCACTTGGACAGAGGGATTTGGCCTACCAACTGCAGGCTCTGGTGGGGGAACGGTATCCATTGCCTGCTGCCCCATCCCAATAAAACGTGTTTCTCAACCACCCCTGTCGACTTCGCACAAGCCAACCTTGCACTAACCCTAAAAGAAAAATCCAGTAGAAAATCCCGGTAGATCCTCTGCATGAATGGGCACGTTCTCCTGTAATAACCAAAGCTACCGTGGCTACTATGTTTGGGGCTATCGTGCTAACTATGATGCTCTGTGAGGCGGAGACCCGGCTGAAAGAATCAACATTATAGGTGATCAGAAACGCAATCCTATCTCCAGAAAGAAGGACCTCTTTACTTCAACACAGAAATAGGGAACCACTCGATATCGGGACTCCAATCATGATCAAGGGCTTTCATTTCAAAGAAGACTACTTGTATCCCATGAATCACTTGAGAAAGCTGCCCTTTTAGCAACAAAAACCTGCCATGGAATAACTACATGGATAGAATATACGCCTAGATCTCTTTTTTTCATTTCTGTAGATTGATACCCCTGCCCACACCCACGCCCAACTAAACAAATCCAGTGCTCTTGCTAGTTGCTAGGTATTTGACTTTTGATACATATGCGACCTCACCATTCACGACCCTTTCTTTCCTCAATAATTATGATAAGGGGCAAGCAAGGAAGCTGCCTGGGCTATAACCTACTGGCGGTTGTTGTGAGTGAAGAAAGGGTTCTATGCGGAAGGGGGAAAGAAAGACGTACGGACGGGGAGAATGGTACTGTACTGGTTGCCTGGGAGATGGAACTAGAGTAGTTGGCTTTCTGGCTAGATATTGGCTTGTTGTTACGGTTAAAGGCAGCCCTTGATCCTAACCCTCGGAAGATACAGATGACTAGACTAGAGATTCAGTGGAGCCAGCCTTATTCAAACTAATGTCACTATCAGCTACTGTTGTAACAGCCCTACTTGAAGCTACTTCAAGCTACTACTACTTGCTTGCAAGCCATCACAAGCCTTATATTATAGCTGATCAGTCGAATCAGGCGCGGCAGCCGTTCCAAGGCTTTTATGCCACCGTTCAGGCCGATAGGAGAATGAGGCAAGAGACTCCGGGTTTTGCCTAAGGCGAGTAGCAGACTCTGGTTTCAGTGCACGTGTGGAAGGCAACTCTGTTTAGCCAGCAAGCATAGGAAATAAATCCCCCCGGGGAACTGACTATTAATGCTAATCCATTAGTTATAGCTCGAAGTTTGCCCTTAGTTGTCTCGAAGTTAGCTGCTGGGCATGAGTAGCTTGGGCAGTCTTAGTGAGTAGCTTGACTTGCTCATGTGGGGCTTTGGAAAGAAAGTAACCAGGTCATTCATATACTAATCTTCTAATCCAGCTCGAGAAGTGTGTTTTTTTTAAGTAGATCGGGTCTACTTATCTATAGTTCAAGCAGATGTGAAATTAGGGTGAGGTTGACTATTCTAGTCTACAGGCCACTTAGCTAAACGAAATCCTGAGTATCGACCAATGTGTAGCTGCCGTTAAAAGGCTATAAGTAACGGCATTCTCAGTGAAGATAACAGGATTCAAGCTTGCTTGTGTGTACGTGCTTGTTATAATAGCTGTAAGTGAAAGAAGGGTACTAAGTAGCAGGGAATGCGGCTATTGTTCAAAATGCACCTGCTGATGCTGGTGTGGCTACTTGGCTTGGCTCGCCATGAAAGCGGACTCTTTCCAAGGGACTGACGTTACTCGACTGAAAGGAGAGGTTGTTTACATACTCGAGCACTTGTTGCGAGAGGGATTCGGATTAGCTCAATCTTTGACGATATTCTCCCCCACACCCGTTCGGTAGTCTACTTCGGTTACAACACTCTTTCCCCTACGATCCGGGGCAAGCTTTGCTTGCTTCCCTCTTCCTCGGGTAAGACCTTGATTCAAAGTAAAGGAATAAGAATTAGCGAATCGGCTTTCTTTGTCTACGAATAGGCTGCCAAAAATAGGTGCGTTTAGCCGCCGCGTGAAACTCTTCTCACGGTAAACGCGAGGGACGCTTAACTCACGGTTTACTTCGCTTATTCTGAGGGCCTTTGTTTTGATGAAAGAGGTACTGCTGGCTTTTGATGAGACGGGTACTGCCGGACTCCTTAGGTTGAAGGGGCAGGAGATTTCATATCGGTACATCAACTCAGCTAGGAGAGTTTTCTTTCCACTAAACCGAAGGAGATGGGTTGACTGAAGGAAAGAGTGCTTCTTCGACTTGTTAGAAGCCGGTACGAGTTGCCCCTAGGTGATCCGCACGGAGACTTTTTTGCCCAAGGCAGGTCGAGGTGTGATTTGCCCTGGGGTGTCAATACCCTTTGGTGAATCCACCCTATTCTTGATCCCTTTCTGTACCCAACATAAGATAGAGGTGCAAGAAATCGATAAGTGATAGTTGCAGATGAGATGTTGCAAGAGATGAAAAGGTAGAGCGTGCAAGCCATCTGTTCTCGTTCTGCTTTGAATTAGCTACTTTCAGGGAGAGTGGTGGGGATTTTCGACCTTCTGCCTCCACTGCTTCCACTTAAACTTCTCCTACACGGATTAGTCTAGTTTTTCCCCGAATCGAAAGCCAGTGCCGGCTAATGAGACATGCCATCCATCCCAATCCAATTGCTATTCTTGCTAAAAAGGATCCCATAGACTGCTTTCTTAGTTATCAAAGCTGCTTTATCTTTCTGGCTGTTAGATGTCTAAACAGTGTCAAAAAGTTGACAAAACCCGTCTTTTTTCGTCTCTTTTTGCATGATTCCACAACGGGCGAAGAGTACTTGTGTTATGCTGACCACATTAATTCTACAACTGTTCAGCTATTAGTACGAGGGAACAAAGCCCCCCTTTTTTCATTTTATAAAAAAATAGAATCCGGAGAAAAACCTTCAAATAGAATCCGAATAGAAAGAAGCATTAGGGGTGAGAATGACGCCAAGTGCCCCGAGTAGCTACGGTATCCATAGTTCACTTTCTTTCCTGCATATGTAGGGTAAGTACTTTGTGCTTTCTTCGTCTAGCTCACACAAGGTGCAGAGTGGCGTGTTGACTCGAGTTCTTTGAACAAGCTCTCCACATCAATTGTGAATTGACGATGCAATGCTACTATTCTGCAGAAGACCGAAAGTGCCAAGAAGAAAGATTAGTGAAAGAGTTTTCTCGCTAGACGATTCTGTAGAAAATAGAGATCATAGATCTGGTGCGTCTTAGCATGTAACGGACTTTCCCCAATCGAGAAGAAGAATTTCATACAATCGAAGCACTCATTGCTGACGTTTACCGCTTTCTAGGCCCAACGCATAAACTTTACTGGAGTCCGAGAAGATCAAGAAAAATGCATCCGGTGGTGGTGATCAGAGCTGAATCTCATTCTTTTTCTTTCTAGAAGCATACGTCAAGTGTACTGACTCAATCAACCTATCGGCCTACAAAGGCTCTCCATTCTATACCCCTAGCCCTACATTACCACTCTTACCATTATCTTAAAGATAAGATAAGGACCAATGGCAAGCAGATTCAAGTCAGTCGGTCATAAGTATTTAACAAAGACAATTGTAAGGTCTGCAAGCCTCCCTATTACTTCAAACTGAAACAGAATCAAGGGAGATATGAAAGAAATGAAAAGAAGATGTCAGTCCCTCTCACTTGAACAAGATTACTAATAAGAAAGAGAAGAGAAGGACCAACGGCCAGTAAGTTCATCCTATCCACCACTTGAAAATGAACACAGGAAAGGGAATAAGAAAGAAGAAACTGCTGACGCAGCTGAAATGCACTAAAAAGGAGAATGTACTCTCGCTTTTTCGTTCCGAGGAATGAGAGAAGGTATCCAAGTAGTTAGCGAGACTTCAAGACCAGCAGCCGATAAGAAGGTCAGAGTCACAATCGCTTTCTCAATTGACACTGCGCCAGAATCTACCACCCCATTCATTGACTATCTCACCTCACCTCCCATGGGTCTGGGCGCTTAGCAGCCCCTACTTTCACATTTCTTCCTATGAAACTACTTGGTCTACTTCCATTTAGACTGAGAGATGGCGTCTCTTTCGACGGATTGATCCGGACTTCCCCACTTCAACACTCGCAGGAAAGAAAGAAAAGACCAGAATCCTACTGAAGCTGCTAACAGAGACTGAGCAGATATAGACCTATGAGATTTGTACACTTCGGCTTGGCACCTTCCTTTGGTTCGTGCTCGCACGGGCCGTTTCTCTGCCAATCTCGAATTAGAATCTTTGCTTACCCGTGGGCCTTCCAGGATCACTTTTTGAGCTCGCAACGTTGAGTTTGATTCCCAGTGGATCCTTACTAATCCATATGAAGTTAGGTTAGCTACTTCCCTCAGTGGGGATAAGGACAGAATAGAAAACCCGAATGAAATGGGATTTTTCCTATCTAAAATAGGGCTTTGAACCAGCCTGAGAGACCATTTCTTTTTCTTTAAAGAAAGTCCCGTTTTAATGATTTACAGAAATTTCCGTTTTTTTTGTTCAATTCTTCAAATAAAATACTTCCTGCCAAAGCGAGCAAGTCGCCTATTTCAGGGAAGCTAAAAGCATGTCGTCCCGCCTATAGTCGTAGCCAGTTCCCTTGCAGGCCTTGATTAGCAAGGAATAGAGAGAGCATTGAAAGTACTGACGTAACTCTCGAACTTGTTTCGAGAGGTTGTGAACACAAACTCGACTGAAAGGAGAGGTATTTATTACTCGACTAAAAGGAGAGGTATTTATTACTCGACTAAAAGGAGAGGTACTGACGTGACTCGAGTGAAACTATATTGAGGAGAGGGAAGGGGACTTATGTAACTATATTCCGAATCCTTCTCCCCGTCAAAATCTGCCTCCCTTGCCCATAAGGAGAGAGTCTCCCTAGTGGTGGAATCCTTTAGAACTGATGACGTCCTAGCTGTGAGCTGACCCAAGAGCTACACTGATTAGGAAGCAGATTCCGCACAGAAGACCAAGCAAATCTCCTCTTCTAGTCTTACCCCCAGGCTGTGGTGCTACGAGATGGCAATTTCTCGTATAGAAGAATAGATCCGTGGGCCTATTGATTGACCATAGATGCGAACCGATCGACTGCTATCTAAGAGAAGATAAGTAGTTCTTCTATCGTTCAAGGGCAAGGGGAGAACATGTAGCGGCTTGCCTAGATCTCGTATTTCCCACGTAGTCCGTAGGTCAAACCAAGGATTCTCTTCACAGTCTTAAAGGATGTATCTCTCCTTTGCGCTGACTTATGCTCTGCGAGCTAGGAGCGCATCATCGGGGCAGGGCGAAAACGAACATAGGATCATCATCATGGCCCTTTTCTTCTTTCTTTTGCTGCTGATCTCACATCGAGAGCAGCTCCTTCTTGTTCAGGGTCATCAGATGAGAGATCTTCTTCCGACTCCGAGAAATCGGTCAAACGGGAGGCTACCCTCTCCTTTTAGTCGAGTAATCAATCCCTCGACTCATCTCTCTATCCATAAAAAAGCCCTTCCCAGAGGAGAGCGGAAGCTCCAGGATGAGTATGCCCTGGATTCCCGGATTCATTCTCGTCCTGATCCACTCTGGAATTTT